GCTAGCGTAGCTTAACACAAAGCATAACACTGAAGATGTTAAGATGGGCCCTAAGAAGCTCCGCATGCACAAAGGCATGGTCCTGACCTTATTATCAGCTCTAGCCCAACTTACACATGCAAGTCTCCGCAGTCCCGTGAGTATGCCCTCAATCCCCCGCCCGGGGACAAGGAGCGGGCATCAGGCACAATTTTTAGCCCAAGACGCCTAGCCAAGCCACACCCCCAAGGGAATTCAGCAGTGATAGACATTAAGCCATAAGTGAAAACTTGACTCAGTCAGGGCTAAGAGGGCCGGTAAAACTCGTGCCAGCCACCGCGGTTAAACGAGAGGCCCTAGTTGATACTATTACGGCGTAAAGGGTGGTTAAGGAAGGAAACATAATAAAGCCAAATGGCCCTTTGGCCGTCATACGCTTCTAGGTGTCCGAAGCCCAACCCCACGAAAGTAGCTTTAATAAGACCCACCTGACCCCACGAAAGCTGAGAAACAAACTGGGATTAGATACCCCACTATGCTCAGCCATAAACCCAGACGTCGAATTACAATTAGACGTCCGCCAGGGTACTACGAGCATTAGCTTGAAACCCAAAGGACCTGACGGTGCCTTAGACCCCCCTAGAGGAGCCTGTTCTAGAACCGATAACCCCCGTTAAACCTCACCACTTCTAGCCACCCCAGCCTATATACCGCCGTCGCCAGCTTACCCTGTGAAGGTAATAAAAGTAAGCAAAATGGGCACAACCCAGAACGTCAGGTCGAGGTGTAGCGCACGAAGCGGGAAGAAATGGGCTACATTTTCTATCACAGAACACTACGGACATGCAACATGAAATAGTGCTTGAAGGAGGATTTAGTAGTAAAAAGGAAGCAGAGTGTCCTTTTGAACCCGGCTCTAAGGCGCGTACACACCGCCCGTCACTCTCCCCTGTCAACACGCATTAAAAGTACATAATATCAAAGCACTGACAAGGGGAGGCAAGTCGTAACATGGTAAGTGTACCGGAAGGTGCACTTGGCTTAAACCCAGGGCGTGGCTGAGTTAGTTAAGCATCTCACTTACACCGAGAAGACATCCATGCAAATTGGATCACCCTGAGCCAAACAGCTAGCTTAATCACTAATTTAACCCAACAATGTTTATAAAAAAACATAACCCACCCCTAAAAATTAAACCATTTTTTTACCTGAGTATGGGAGACAGAAAAGGTTCGCCCAATAGCAATAGAGAAAGTACCGCAAGGGAAAGCTGAAAGAGAAATGAAATAACCCATATAAGCACTAAAAAACAAAGATTAAACCTTGTACCTTTTGCATCATGATTTAGTAAGTACACCCAAGCAAAGAGACCTTTAGTTTGAAACCCCGAAACCAGGTGAGCTACCCCGAGACAGCCTATATAAATTAGGGCTAACCCGTCTCTGTGGCAAAAGAGTGGGAAGAGCTCCGGGTAGAAGTGACAGACCTACCGAACCTGGTGATAGCTGGTTGCCTGAGAAATGGATAGAAGTTCAGCCCCGCGTACCCCAAACCAAGGCCCCACACCTAAGGTAATTTAAGGGAAACATGCGGGAGTTAGTTAAAGGGGGTACAGCCCCTCTAACAAAGGATACAACCTTAACAGGAGGATAAAGATCACAATATTTAAAACAAACTGTTTTAGTGGGCCTAAAAGCAGCCATCTAAACAGAAAGCGTTAAAGCTCAGACAGAGTAAAGTTTATTATACCGATAAAACATCTTACTCCCCTAAAGATATCAGGCTATCCCATGCTCGCATGGAAGAAATTATGCTAAAATGAGTAACAAGAAGACCTGTTCTTCTCCAAGCACAAGTGTAAACCAGATCGGACAAACCACTGGAAAATAACGAACTCAACCCAAGAGAGTACTGTGAACAATATAAAAACCAAGAAAAACTCACAACCAACTAATCGTTAACCCCACACTGGAGTGCTATTTTAAAGGAAAGACTAAAAGAAAGGGAAGGAACTCGGCAAACACAAGCCTCGCCTGTTTACCAAAAACATCGCCTCCTGCAACTAGATTAAGTATAGGAGGTCCAGCCTGCCCAGTGACTACGGGTTCAACGGCCGCGGTATTTTGACCGTGCAAAGGTAGCGCAATCACTTGTCTTTTAAATAGAGACCTGTATGAATGGCCAAACGAGGGCTTAACTGTCTCCCCCTTCCAGTCAGTGAAATTGATCTATCCGTGCAGAAGCGGGTATAATAATACAAGACGAGAAGACCCTTTGGAGCTTAAGGTACAAAATTTAACCACGTTAAACAACTCGACAAAAAGCAAGAACTTAGTGGAGTATAAAATTTTACCTTCGGTTGGGGCGACCACGGAGGAAAAACAAGCCTCCGAGTGGAATGGGGTAAATCCCTAAAACCAAGAGAAACATCTCTAAGCCGCAGAACATCTGACCAATAATGATCCGGCCTCACAGCCGATCAACGAACCAAGTTACCCTAGGGATAACAGCGCAATCCTCTCCCAGAGTCCATATCGACGAGGGGGTTTACGACCTCGATGTTGGATCAGGACATCCTAATGGTGCAGCCGCTATTAAGGGTTCGTTTGTTCAACGATTAAAGTCCTACGTGATCTGAGTTCAGACCGGAGCAATCCAGGTCAGTTTCTATCTGTAACGCTACTTTTCCTAGTACGAAAGGATCGGAAAAGAGGGGCCCATACTTAAAGCACGCCCCACCCCTAATTAATGAAAACAAATAAATTAGATAAAGGGAGGGCCAAACCCCTGCCGCCCAAAATAAGGGCATACTGGGGTGGCAGAGCATGGTAAATTGCGAAAGGCCTAAGCCCTTTATACCAGAGGTTCAAATCCTCTTCCCAGTTTATGCTAAACACTTTAATAAACCACTTAATTAACCCCTTAGCCTATATTGTACCGGTCCTATTAGCAGTAGCCTTCCTGACACTACTTGAACGAAAAGTTCTGGGGTATATACAATTACGAAAAGGCCCCAACGTAGTAGGACCTTACGGACTACTACAGCCCATTGCCGACGGGGTAAAACTCTTTATTAAAGAACCCGTCCGACCCTCCACATCATCCCCCTTTTTATTTTTAGCAACCCCCATCCTTGCACTAACCCTTGCCATAACACTATGGGCCCCCATACCAATGCCCTACCCCATCATTGACCTAAACCTAGGAGTTCTCTTTATTTTAGCCCTCTCAAGCTTAGCAGTATACTCCATTCTAGGGTCAGGATGAGCATCAAATTCAAAGTATGCACTAATTGGAGCCCTCCGAGCAGTGGCCCAAACAATTTCATATGAAGTAAGCCTGGGACTTATTCTCCTCTCAGTCATTATCTTCTCAGGGGGCTATACCCTTCAGACATTTAACACAGCCCAAGAAAGTATTTGACTTTTAGCCCCAGCTTGACCCCTGGCAGCCATATGATATATTTCAACCCTCGCCGAGACAAACCGAGCACCATTTGACCTAACAGAGGGGGAATCAGAGCTAGTATCTGGCTTCAATGTAGAATACGCAGGGGGACCATTTGCCCTATTTTTCCTGGCTGAGTACGCCAACATTCTCATAATAAATACCCTGTCAGCCGTACTATTCCTGGGGTCTTCCCACTTCCCCAACATACCTGAATTAACAACAATTAGCCTTATGGTTAAAGCCGCATTCCTCTCAGTCGTATTTTTATGAGTCCGGGCCTCCTACCCCCGATTCCGATATGATCAGCTTATACACCTCGTATGAAAAAACTTCCTGCCATTAACACTAGCACTTGTACTATGACATGTGGCCCTACCAATCGCACTAGCAGGCCTTCCCCCACAACTATAGTTCAGGAACTGTGCCCGAATGCCCAGGGACCACTTTGATAGAGTGGCTTATAGGGGTTAAAATCCCCTCGGTTCTTAGAAAGAAGGGGGTCGAACCCATGCCCAAGAGATCAAAACTCTTAGTGCTTCCTCTACACCACTTTCTAAGATGGGGTCAGCTAATAAAGCTTTCGGGCCCATACCCCGAACATGACGGTTAAAGTCCCTCCTCCATCAATGAATCCCTACGTACTAATAATTCTATTATCCAGCCTGGGATTAGGCACCACCCTAACTTTTGCTAGCTCCCACTGGCTATTAGCTTGAATGGGGCTAGAAATTAATACCTTGGCAATTGTACCACTAATGGCGCAGCATCACCACCCACGGGCGGTAGAAGCTACCACAAAATATTTCTTAACCCAAGCGACAGCAGCAGCAATAATCCTGTTTGCAAGTACAACAAATGCATGAATCACGGGGGAGTGAGACATAAACAATATGTCAAGCCCTATTGCCAGCACTATGGTTATTACCGCCTTAGCACTTAAAATTGGACTTGCCCCAATACACTTCTGAATACCAGAAGTCCTTCAAGGGTTGGACCTACTAACAGGCCTAATCCTATCAACTTGACAAAAGCTAGCACCCCTAGCCCTTATTATCCAAACATCTCAAACCATCGACCCCCTTCTACTAACCTCTTTAGGACTTATGTCCACACTGGTGGGGGGATGAGGCGGATTAAACCAAACTCAGCTGCGGAAGATTTTGGCCTACTCCTCTATTGCCCACATGGGGTGAATAATTATTGTACTACAGTATGCCCCACAACTAACACTCCTTGCATTAGGGACCTACATCTTCATGACCTCCGCAGCATTTCTGACCCTAAAAACATCCTCAGCCACGAAAATTAATACCCTTGCGATAACCTGGTCGAATAGCCCGATCCTGACAGCAACTACAGCACTTGTTTTATTATCATTAGGCGGATTACCACCATTAACAGGATTTATACCAAAATGATTAATTCTTCAAGAACTAACGAAACAGGGCCTCCCAACCACCGCCACAATCATAGCCCTAGCAGCCCTACTCAGCCTTTATTTTTATCTCCGACTATGCTATGCAATAACACTAACAATCTCCCCGAACACAACAAACTCATCTACGCCCTGACGAATGAAAACGACTCAAACCTCTCTCCCCCTTACTATCTCGACCACAATTGCACTAGGTCTTCTACCTGTGACTCCGGCTATTTTAATACTGGCCACTTAAGGGACTTAGGATAGCACCAGACCAAGAGCCTTCAAAGCTCTAAGCAGAAGTGAAAATCTTCTAGTCCCTGGATAAGACCTACAAGACTCTATCTTGCATCTTCTGATTGCAAATCAAATGTTTTTGTTAAACTAAGGCCTTACTAGATGGGAAGGCCTCGATCCTACAAACTCTTAGTTAACAGCTAAGCGCTCAAGCCAGCGAGCATCCATCTACTTTTCCCGCCGTTGGCCTAAAAGGCGGGAAAAGCCCCGGCAGAGTATTACTCTACGTCTCTGGATTTGCAATCCAACATGTTTCTTCACCACGGGGCTGGTGATAGGAAGAGGACTTACACCTCTGTCTTCGGGGCTACAACCCACCGCCTGGTACTCGGCTACCCTACCTGTGGCAATTACGCGCTGATTCTTTTCTACAAACCACAAAGACATTGGTACCCTCTATCTTGTATTTGGTGCCTGAGCTGGAATAGTGGGGACTGCTTTAAGCCTTCTTATTCGAGCCGAACTTAGTCAACCCGGATCACTTCTAGGCGATGATCAAATTTATAATGTTATTGTTACTGCCCACGCCTTTGTAATAATTTTCTTTATAGTAATACCAATTCTCATCGGGGGATTTGGAAACTGACTGGTACCACTAATGATTGGGGCACCTGACATGGCATTCCCACGAATAAATAACATAAGCTTCTGACTTCTCCCCCCATCATTTCTTCTATTGCTAGCCTCCTCTGGCGTTGAGGCCGGAGCGGGAACAGGATGAACGGTCTACCCACCACTCGCAGGTAATCTTGCCCACGCAGGAGCATCCGTAGACCTTACAATTTTTTCACTTCACTTAGCAGGTGTCTCATCAATTCTAGGGGCAATTAACTTTATTACCACCACTATTAATATGAAACCTCCAGCCATCTCCCAGTATCAAACACCTCTATTCGTGTGGGCTGTACTAGTAACAGCTGTACTACTGCTTCTCTCACTGCCAGTCCTAGCCGCCGGAATTACAATACTTCTTACAGATCGAAATCTTAACACCACATTCTTCGACCCGGCAGGGGGAGGAGACCCAATCCTGTATCAACATCTGTTCTGATTCTTCGGCCACCCCGAAGTATACATTCTTATTTTACCCGGATTTGGGATCATTTCACACGTTGTAGCCTACTACGCTGGCAAAAAAGAACCATTCGGGTACATAGGAATGGTCTGAGCTATGATGGCTATCGGCCTCCTTGGTTTTATTGTCTGAGCCCACCACATGTTTACTGTCGGAATAGATGTAGACACCCGTGCTTACTTCACATCTGCAACAATAATTATTGCCATCCCAACCGGTGTAAAAGTATTCAGCTGGCTCGCCACATTGCACGGCGGCTCTATTAAATGAGACACACCCATGCTATGAGCCCTGGGGTTCATTTTCCTTTTTACGGTGGGGGGACTAACAGGAATTGTGTTAGCTAACTCATCGCTAGATATTGTACTTCACGACACATACTATGTAGTTGCACATTTCCACTATGTACTGTCAATAGGTGCCGTATTTGCCATTATAGCAGCCTTTGTCCACTGATTCCCACTATTTTCAGGGTACACCCTAAATGACACCTGAACAAAAATCCACTTTGGTGTAATATTTATTGGTGTAAACCTAACATTCTTCCCCCAACACTTCCTAGGCCTAGCCGGAATGCCACGACGATATTCTGACTACCCCGACGCCTACGCCCTGTGAAATACCGTGTCATCTATCGGGTCCCTTATCTCCCTGGTCGCAGTAATTATATTCCTATTTATCCTTTGAGAAGCCTTTGCTGCCAAACGGGAAGTTTCCTCAGTAGAACTAACCATAACAAACGTAGAATGACTTCACGGCTGCCCTCCACCATACCACACATTTGAAGAGCCAGCATTTGTCCGAGTTCAATCAAACTAACGAGAAAGGGAGGAATTGAACCCCCATGTACTGGTTTCAAGCCAGTCACATAACCACTCTGTCACTTTCTTCTAAAGACATTAGTAAAATGCAAATTACACCACCTTGTCAAGGTGGTATTACAGGTTAAATCCCTGTATGTCTTAAGCCTTAGGCTTAATGGCACATCCCACACAACTAGGATTCCAAGACGCGGCATCACCCGTTATAGAAGAACTTCTCCACTTCCACGACCATGCCCTAATAATTGTGTTTTTAATCAGCACTTTAGTATTATACATTATTATTGCAATGGTTTCTACTAAACTTACCAACAAATATATCCTGGACTCCCAAGAAATCGAAATTGTTTGAACCGTTTTACCAGCTGTAATCCTAGTTTTGATTGCTCTACCATCCCTTCGAATTCTATATCTTATAGACGAAATTAATGACCCCCACCTAACAATTAAAGCCATAGGACACCAGTGATACTGAAGCTACGAATATACAGACTATGAAGACCTAGGCTTTGACTCCTATATAATCCCAACTCAAGACCTCACACCAGGTCAGTTCCGACTACTAGAAACTGACCACCGAATAGTAGTTCCGATGGAATCACCAATTCGTGTATTAGTATCTGCTGAAGACGTACTTCACTCTTGGGCCGTACCTTCTCTGGGTGTAAAAATGGACGCAGTACCCGGACGACTAAATCAAACTGCCTTCATTGCCTCACGGCCAGGGGTGTTCTACGGACAATGCTCTGAAATCTGCGGGGCTAATCACAGCTTTATACCAATCGTAGTTGAAGCCGTCCCACTAGAACACTTTGAAAGCTGATCCTCACTAATACTAGAAGACGCCTCACTAGAAAGCTAATTATTGGACAAAGCGTTGGCCTTTTAAGCCAAAGTTTGGTGACTACCGACCACCTCTAGTGAAATGCCCCAATTAAACCCCAACCCCTGATTCGCCATTCTAGTATTTTCATGAATCATCTTTCTCACCATTATCCCGACTAAAATCTTAAACCACACAACACCCAACGAACCCGCCCCAATAAGCGAAGAAAAACACAAAACTGAGCCTTGAGACTGACCATGATAATGAGCTTTTTTGACCAATTTGCAAGCCCCTCTTTCCTAGGAATCCCCCTTATTGCCGTTGCAATCGCACTGCCATGAATTTTATTCCCAACTCCCCCATCTCGGTGATTAAACAATCGACTCATCACCCTTCAAACATGATTCATCAACCGTTTCACCAATCAACTTCTACTGCCCCTAAATGTAGGAGGACATAAGTGGGCCTTACTATTTGCCTCCCTAATAGTATTCCTCATTACTATTAATATGCTCGGCCTTCTCCCGTACACCTTTACACCCACCACCCAACTGTCACTAAATATAGGATTTGCCGTACCACTATGGCTTGCTACAGTAATCATTGGCATGCGTAATCAACCAACAGTAGCCCTTGGCCATCTTCTACCAGAAGGTACCCCAGTCCCACTAATCCCAGTACTAATTATTATCGAAACAATTAGCCTATTCATTCGACCCCTAGCCCTTGGGGTACGACTTACAGCTAATTTAACTGCGGGCCACCTATTAATTCAACTTATTGCCACAGCAGTATTTGTGCTACTTCCCATGATACCAACAGTGGCGATTCTGACGGCCGCTGTCCTATTCCTCCTGACACTTCTAGAAGTTGCAGTCGCAATAATCCAGGCCTATGTATTTGTACTTCTACTAAGCCTCTACCTGCAAGAAAACGTTTAATGGCACACCAAGCACATGCATTTCATATGGTTGATCCCAGCCCATGACCACTAACCGGAGCCGTAGGCGCCCTATTAATAACATCCGGCCTAGCAATCTGGTTTCACTTCCACTCAACAACACTAATAACCCTTGGACTAATTCTCCTGCTTCTTACAATATTCCAATGATGGCGTGATATTATCCGGGAAGGAACCTTCCAAGGACACCACACGCCACCAGTACAAAAAGGCCTGCGTTACGGTATAATTCTATTTATCACCTCAGAAGTTTTCTTTTTCCTAGGGTTTTTCTGAGCTTTTTACCACTCAAGCCTAGCACCAACCCCTGAACTTGGAGGATGCTGACCGCCCACAGGAATCACTACACTAGACCCATTTGAAGTCCCCCTCCTTAATACAGCAGTTCTGCTAGCATCTGGTGTAACAGTTACATGAGCCCACCACAGCATTATAGAAGGAGAACGAAAACAGGCCATTCAATCCCTCGGACTTACAATTCTTCTAGGACTTTACTTCACCGCGCTACAAGCCATAGAATACTATGAAGCCCCCTTCACAATCGCAGACGGGGTATACGGGTCCACATTTTTCGTAGCTACAGGATTCCACGGGCTTCATGTAATTATTGGATCATCCTTCTTGGCCGTCTGCCTCCTTCGCCAAATCCAGTACCACTTCACATCTGAGCACCACTTCGGCTTCGAAGCCGCTGCCTGATACTGACACTTTGTCGACGTAGTCTGACTATTCCTTTACGTATCCATCTACTGATGAGGCTCATATCTTTCTAGTATTTAAATTAGTACAAGTGACTTCCAATCATTTAGTCTTGGTTAAACCCCAGGGAAAGATAATGAATTTAATCACAACTATTCTTATTATTACAATGGCCCTATCCTCAATTCTAGCAGTCGTATCATTTTGACTCCCCCAGATAAACCCAGATGCAGAAAAACTTTCCCCCTACGAATGCGGATTCGACCCATTAGGATCAGCCCGATTACCCTTCTCTCTGCGATTCTTCCTAGTCGCCATCCTATTTCTTCTATTTGATTTAGAAATTGCCCTTCTTCTCCCCCTTCCTTGAGGTGACCAACTTCACAACCCCACAGGAACATTCTTTTGAGCAACTACAGTTCTTATTCTTCTGACCTTAGGGCTAATTTACGAATGAACCCAAGGGGGCCTAGAATGAGCAGAATAAGGGAGTTAGTCCAAAAAAGACCTCTGATTTCGGCTCAGAAAATTATGGTTTAAGTCCATGACCCCCTTATGACACCAGTACATTTCAGCTTCAGTTCAGCATTCATTCTAGGACTAATAGGACTAGCATTTCACCGCACCCACCTGCTCTCCGCACTTCTATGCTTAGAGGGTATAATACTATCCCTGTTTATTGCACTAGCCCTATGAACACTACAATTCGAATCTACAAGCTTCTCCACCGCCCCTATGCTTTTATTAGCTTTCTCCGCCTGCGAAGCGAGTACGGGCCTCGCACTTCTAGTAGCCACAGCTCGAACCCACGGGACTGATCGCCTACAAAACCTCAACCTCCTACAATGCTAAAAGTACTAATCCCCACAATAATACTATTCCCAACAATCTGATTAGTCTCTCCAAAATGACTGTGGGCAGCGACAGTCACCCACAGCCTATCGATTGCCCTTGTTAGCCTTACGTGACTAAAATGAACATCAGAAACCGGCTGAGCCGTATCCAACTCATACCTGGGCACAGACCCACTATCAACACCCCTATTAGTATTAACATGTTGACTACTACCACTAATAATTCTAGCCAGCCAAAACCACATTAACCCAGAGCCCGTCAACCGACAACGTCTCTACATTACCCTGCTCGCCTCCCTACAAACCTTCTTAATTATAGCATTCGGGGCCACAGAAATCATTATATTTTATATTATGTTTGAAGCCACACTCATTCCAACCCTAATTATTATCACCCGGTGAGGGAACCAAACTGAACGGCTAAATGCAGGAACCTACTTTTTATTCTACACACTCGCAGGTTCTCTGCCCCTCCTGGTCGCACTACTTCTACTTCAACAATCTACAGGGACCCTCTCTATACTTGTAATCCAATATTCTCAACCACTTATACTAAACTCCTGAGGACATAAAATTTGATGGGCGGGCTGTCTTATTGCATTTCTAGTAAAAATACCGCTGTACGGCGTTCACCTGTGACTCCCAAAGGCGCACGTAGAGGCCCCTGTTGCAGGATCTATGGTACTAGCAGCAGTCTTATTAAAATTAGGGGGATACGGAATAATACGGATAATAATCATACTAGACCCCCTCTCAAAAGAGTTAGTCTACCCATTTATTATTTTAGCACTCTGAGGAATTATTATAACAGGGTCTATTTGTCTACGACAGACAGATCTTAAGTCACTAATCGCCTACTCATCCGTCAGCCACATGGGCCTTGTAGCAGGGGGCATTTTAATTCAAACCCCATGGGGATTTTCAGGGGCAATTATTCTAATAATCGCCCACGGCCTAGTATCTTCAATATTGTTCTGCTTAGCTAACACAGCATACGAACGAACCCACAGCCGAACTATAATTTTAGCCCGAGGACTACAACTAATCTTCCCCCTAACAGCAGTTTGATGATTCATTGCTAACCTAGCCAACCTAGCACTCCCCCCTCTACCTAACCTGATAGGAGAACTAATAATTATCACAACCCTATTTAACTGATCCCCATGAACTATTGCCCTGACAGGGGCAGGCACCCTGATTACAGCGGGCTACTCACTCTACATGTTCTTAATATCTCAACGAGGCCCAACACCAAGTCACATTATAAAACTTCAACCCTTCCACACCCGAGAACACTTACTAATAGCCCTTCACCTAATCCCCGTAATTCTTCTTGTGGCAAAACCAGAACTAATGTGAGGTTGATGCTACTAGTAAGTATAGTTTAACTAAAATATTAGATTGTGATTCTAAAGACAGGAGTTAAAACCCCCTTACTCACCAAGGAAGGACAGAAATCAATAAGTACTGCTAATCCTTATGCACCGCGGTTAAAATCCGCGGCTTCCTCACGCTTCTGAAGGATAACAGCTCATCCGTTGGTCTTAGGAACCAAAAACTCTTGGTGCAAATCCAAGTGGAAGCTATGAACCCAACAACACTAATTATATCCTCCTCGCTTATTTTAGTTATCACAATTCTTATTATCCCCTTACTAACAACACTGAACCCTGAGCCGCGCAAAGTGGACTGAGCAAACACACATGTAAAAACCGCTGTCAGCACCGCATTTTTCATTAGCCTACTGCCACTAATAATATTTCTAGACCAAGGACTAGAAAGTGTTACCACAAACTGACACTGAATAAATACACACATATTTGACACGAATATTAGCTTTAAATTCGACCACTACTCTCTTATTTTCACACCCATTGCTCTCTACGTCACCTGGTCTATTTTAGAGTTTGCATTGTGATATATGCACTCGGACCCCAACATAAACCGATTCTTTAAATATTTACTGCTATTTCTAGTAGCAATAATTACACTTGTTACTGCCAACAACATATTTCAACTATTTATTGGCTGAGAGGGGGTTGGAATTATGTCCTTTCTACTGATTGGGTGATGATACGGACGGGCAGACGCTAATACAGCAGCCCTCCAAGCTGTAATCTACAACCGCGTAGGCGATATCGGACTAATCTTAAGCATAGCATGGTTTGCAATAAATCTTAATTCTTGAGAAATCCAACAAATCTTCTTTCTATCAAAGAATTTTGATATAACAATCCCTCTAATGGGACTTATCCTAGCAGCAACCGGGAAGTCGGCCCAATTTGGCCTACACCCCTGGCTCCCATCTGCCATGGAGGGCCCCACACCAGTATCTGCCCTACTCCATTCTAGCACCATGGTTGTGGCTGGGATCTTTTTATTAATCCGTCTCCACCCCCTTATAGAAAATAATCAAACTGCACTGACAATTTGCCTATGCTTAGGAGCCCTCACCACCCTATTTACAGCCACCTGCGCCCTAACCCAAAATGATATTAAAAAAATTGTAGCTTTCTCAACATCCAGCCAATTAGGCCTAATAATAGTCACAATTGGCCTAAACCAACCACAACTGGCATTCCTTCACATCTGTACTCACGCCTTCTTCAAAGCTATACTATTCTTATGCTCAGGATCAATTATCCACAGCCTTAATGACGAACAAGACATCCGCAAAATAGGGGGCCTTCACAATCTCATGCCGGCCACTTCAACCTATCTCACAATTGGCAGCCTAGCATTAACAGGCACCCCCTTCCTTGCAGGCTTCTTTTCTAAAGATGCCATTATTGAGGCCCTCAACACCTCACACCTTAACGCCTGAGCCCTAGCCCTCACACTTATTGCTACATCATTCACCGCAGTTTATAGCTTCCGAGTTGTTTTCTTTGTTACCATGGGATCCCCCCGATTCCTCCCACTATCCCCCATTAATGAAAACAACCCGCTAGTAATTAACCCCATCAAACGACTTGCCTGGGGAAGTATTATTGCAGGACTTATTATTACCTCCAACTTCCTACCTTCAAAAACACCTATCATAACAATACCTTTGGCCCTAAAAATAGCGGCCCTCACAGTTACAATTATTGGACTACTAGTAGCCATAGAACTTACTGCCCTGACTAATAAGCAAGTTAAAACTACCCCTACAATATCCTTACATAACTTCTCAAATATGTTAGGGTATTTCCCAGCACTAATTCACCGAATGCCCCCAAAACTCAACCTCATCCTGGGCCAATCAGTCGCCAATAAACTTGACCAAACATGATTTGAAGTATCTGGGCCAAAAGGGTTAACCTTAACCCAGATGATGATATCAAAAATTATAAGCGACGTTCAACGAGGAATAATTAAAACATATCTAACCATTTTCCTTCTAACAATAACCTTAGCCATTCTTTTAACAATTATCTAGACTGCACGGAGAGTTCCACGGCTTAACCCCCGAGTTAGCTCTAGCACAACAAGCAGAGTCAAAAGCAGAACCCAAGCACAAATGACTAACATTGTCCCCCCAAAAGAGTATATAACAGCTACCCCCCCAACGTCCCCCCGCAATATAGAAAACTCCTTTAACCCATCAATTATTACCCATGAGCCCTCATATCACCCCCCTCAAAAGATCCCGGCCATTAAGACTACCCCTAACAAATAAATTAACACATAGCCTGCAACAGAACGACTCCCCCAGGCCTCTGGAAAGGGCTCAGCAGCCAGAGCTGCCGAATAAGCAAATACTACCAGCATCCCGCCTAGATAAATTAAAAAAAGAACTAAGGACAAAAAAGACCCCCCAGAACCAACTAAAATACCGCACCCAACCCCCGCTGCCACCACTAAACCTAAAGCAGCAAAATAAGGCGTTGGATTAGAAGCAACAGCAATTAAACCCACAATCAGAGCCACCAATAACATAAACATAAAATAGGTCATAATTCTTGCTCGGGTTTTAACCGAGACCAATGACTTGAAGAACCACCGTTGTAGTTCAACTACAAGAACAATAATGGCAAGCCTACGAAAAACCCACCCCCTAATAAAAATCGCTAACGATGCACTAGTTGACCTACCAACCCCATCTAATATCTCAGTATGATGAAACTTCGGGTCCCTTCTAGGACTATGTTTAATTACACAAATTCTAACAGGGCTATTCCTAGCCATGCATTACACCTCAGACATTTCAACCGCATTTTCATCAGTCGCCCATATCTGCCGAGACGTAAACTACGGCTGACTTATTCGTAATCTTCATGCTAACGGAGCATCATTCTTTTTCATCTGTATTTATATACACGTTGCCCGAGGCCTATACTACGGATCATATCTCTATAAAGAAACCTGAAATATCGGTGTAGTGCTACTCCTATTAGTCATAATAACAGCCTTTGTCGGCTACGTCCTTCCATGAGGACAAATATCTTTCTGAGGAGCTACAGTAATTACAAATCTCCTTTCAGCAGTCCCCTATATAGGAGACACACTTGTTCAATGAATCTGAGGGGGCTTTTCGGTAGACAATGCGACACTAACACGATTCTTTGCATTCCACTTCTTATTACCATTTATTATTGCCGCCGCAACGCTGCTGCACCTGCTATTCCTCCACGAAACAGGATCAAACAACCCCGCCGGCCTAAATTCTGACGCCGATAAAATCTCCTTCCACCCCTATTTTTCATACAAAGACCTCCTTGGGTTTGTTATTATACTGCTAGCCCTAACATCACTGGCGCTATTCTCCCCAAACCTGCTAGGAGACCCAGACAATTTTACACCAGCCAACCCAATGGTAACCCCGCCTCATATTAAGCCCGAGTGATATTTCCTATTTGCTTACGCCATCCTACGATCTATTCCAAATAAATTAGGAGGTGTTCTTGCCCTATTATTCTCTATTCTGATCCTAATAGTGGTCCCAATCCTGCACACTTCAAAACAACGAGGACTCACATTTCGCCCAATCACCCAGTTTTTATTCTGAACACTTGTGGCAGACATACTAATTCTAACATGAATTGGAGGCATACCTGTAGAGCACCCATATGTCATTATTGGCCAAGTAGCATCAATTCTGTACTTTGCACTTTTCCTTGTGTTAGTCCCACTAGCAGGGTGAGTAGAAAATAAAGCACTAAAATGAGCTTGCCCTAGTAGCTTAGTCTTAAAGCATCGGTCTTGTAATCCGAAGATCGGAGGTTAAATTCCCCCCTAGCGCCCAGAAAAGAGAGATTTTAACTCCCACCCCTGGCTCCCAAAGCCAGAATTCTAAATTAAACTATCTTCTGATAGTAACATGTATGTATTAGTGCATATATATGTATAATATTACATAATGTATTAGTACATACATATGTATTATCACCATTCATTTATTTTAACCTTAAAGCAAGTACTAACGTCTAAGAAGATCATAAACCAAATTATTAAAACTCAGAAATAATTTATTTTAACCTGGGAAATAGATTAATCCCCTAAACGTGGCACTCAAATTTTTCCTTGAATTACCCAGCTAAGATTTATCTTAAAATTATTAATGTAGTAAGAGACCACCAACTGGTTGATATAAATGCATACTATTAATGATAGAATCAGGGACACAAAATGTGGGGGTCGCACACTGTGAACTATTCCTGGTATCTGGTTCCTATTTCAGGTACATAATATTATTTACTCCACCCTCGGATAATTATACTGGCATCTGATTAATGGTGTAATTACATACTCCTCGTTACCCAACATGCCGGGCGTTCTTTTATATGCATAGGGTTCTCTTTTTTAGGTTTCCTTTCACTTTGCATTTCAGAGTGCAAGCGCAATTAACATATTAGGGTTGAGCTATTCCTTGCACGAGTTGAAGTAGGTTAATTATTAAACGACATAACTTAAGAATTACATATTAATATCTCAAGTGCATAACATATACGTTACTTCTTCAACTTATCCTTATATATGCCCCCTTTTGGTTTTTGCGCGACAAACCCCCCTACCCCCTACGCTCAGCGAATCCTGCTATCCTTGTCAAACCCCGAAACCAAGGAAGGCCCGAGAGCGTGCCAGCTAACGAGTTGAAATATGGGTTAGCCATCCGCGTTGTATATATATACATGCACATTGCATTTATACACTACACAAATACCCCAAATTTTAGCCTAAAAACTTCTACTAAAAATTTTATGAATTTCTCAATGCTAAAAAATGAAACATCTACAACCGCTCAGCGAATCCTGCTATCCTTGTCAAACCCCGAAACCAAGGAAGGCCCGAGAGCGTGCCAGCTAACGAGTTGAAATATGGGTTAGCCATCCGCGTTGTATATATATACATGCACATTGCATTTATACACTACACAAATACCCCAAATTTTAGCCTAAAAACTTCTACTAAAAATTTTATGAATTTCTCAATGCTAAAAAATGAAACATCTACAAC